ACAAAATTTCGCTTTAGCCACTGATCCAATCAGAGGAATAATTGGGACTAGGGTCTCGAATTTATTAATAGAAGTATCTATTAGAAATGAATTCTCTAGCATTTGAATCCTTACCACCGAAGTGTTTAGTCGTACACTTGAAAGATAGCCCAGAAAATATAAGGAATGATTGTATAATTGGTTTATATGGATCCTGTCCGGTAGAGACCACAAGTAAAAATGACATTGCCAAAAATGGACAAGGTGAGATTTCCATTTCTTCATCAGAAGATGAGTCCCCTTTGAAGCCAGAATGGATTTTCCTTGATATCTGACATAATGCATGAAAGGGTCCTTGAACAACCATAGGGTCTTCTGAAAATCATTACGAAGCACTACTACAAGATGTTCTATTTTTCCATAGAAATGTGTTCGCTCAAGAAAAGTTCCAGAGGATGTTGATAGTAAATGAGAAGATTGTTTACGGAGAAACACTAATACGGATTCACATTCATATACATGAGAATTATATAGTAACAAGAAGAATCTTTGATTCTCTTTTGAAAAAAGAGAAATGGATTTCTTTGGAGTAATGAGACTATTCGAATTACGATACTCGTGGAGAAAGAATCGCAATAAATGCAAAGAGGGGGCATCTTGTATCCAGCAGTGAAGGGTTTGAACCAAGATTTCCAGATGGATGGGATGAGGTATTAGTATATCTGACACATGATTTAAATGTGATAATTTGTCCTCGAAAAAGGGAAATATTGAATGAATAGATCGTAAATTATGAGATTTTGCTATTTCTTTTTCTTCTAGGGAAGATACTAATCGCAGCGAGAATGGAATTTCCATAATGACTGCAAAACCCTCTGATACCATTTGAAAATAAAAATTCTTGTTGTGCCCAACGAATCTATTTTCGTTGGAATCATTAACCGAACCAATCAAATGATTCTGTTGATGCATTCGAGTAATTAAACGTTTCACAATTAGTGAACTGGATTTATTGTCATAACCGAAATTTTCCATAGGTTCGTAAAAAATCGATCCATTTAAACCATGATCATGAGCAAGTGCGTAGATATACTCCTGAAATAGAAGCGGATATAGGAAGTGTTGTTGCCTAGATCTATCTATTTCTAAATATCCTTGTAATTCCTCCATTTGAAATTATACAAAGGCACGGGGGATTTCTTGGGTTATCAAATGATACATAGTGCGATACGGTCAGAACAGGGTATATAGTAAGAAAAGAATAGATACCCCGGAGACGGGGAGTCCAATGAACGGATCCTCTCTCTTTCCATCCAATTTGTTTGTGTTCGTTATAGTTACAAGAGATGGTTAGAAATCCTTTATTTTTGCAACCCGATCGCTCTTTTGACTTTGGAAGAAATTCTCTTTATCAGTATACCGTTTCTTCTACACATTCGTCTCCACTCCATAATAGAGAAAGAATAGTTAATAGTTAGGATTCATGAAAAAAAAAAAAGGAATCGATGATCCACTCACAGGAGAACCCTTTCCCGCATCAGGCACTAATCTATTTTTAACGTCTAATTAGATCGGGTAATCATTCGAATTATGAACCGAGCTCGTTGCTTTTGGTTTCCTTATAATTGGAGCCATTAGGGCTCTATCCATTTATTCACTCGACCAAACTGTGAATTGATTTGGTACCGTTCCAAGAATCAAAACAAGATTTTCTACCGACCCAGGAAGTATTCTCAGAGTTCTCCATTGATACGACATGCTGTTTTTTCCATTCATTCCCTTTCAGGATCAGTCGTGGTCTTACAAACCATACCAATGGTATGGACGAATCTGTTGCTTCATCCAAATGTGTAAAAGATCCTAGCCGCACTTAAAAGCCGAGTACTCTACCGTTGAGTTAGCAACCCGTAGAAATATGGTGTGTAGATACGATCGGAATCAAAAAAAAAATCAATAAATAAATAAAGAGATTGGATTGCCCTACCCCATCAAAACATTGAACTAGCAACAAATCTAAAAGAAACATTTGATGATCAATTATGAACATCAAAATGTTCAGATCAGATTCAAATACAACGGATTCACGGATAAATATAGATAGATGTAAAAATTTGTGGACCCTCCTGTTTTGATCATTTTTTTTTTTTCATTATCTTAAGAAGATACTTCTTGTGTCACAGTGAATCCGGCGAACCTAGTGAAGTAAAGAAACAAACTTATGGGACGTAGATAAATAGATCTATTTATCCACGATCGAATTATATTTGATCGATACACCATTGTCAATATAAATTGAATTTTGAGAAAAAAAAATGAAATAAAGAAAATAAAGACTTGTGTTGGATTGGCACTACATAGATAAGAAATGAAGTGTGTGGGGGGAATAAATAAAGAAGAAAAGAAGTAGGAAAAAAATCTCTGGTTTTCAATAGAAGTACAAACAATAGCAAGATTGATCCCTTATTTATTCGTAGAGTCCCAACGAAAACCATCTGATTGATGGCAATCCCCTCAATTGCCAGTTATTTCACTCAATCTTTTTTTTCTATTTCATAAATTTTATTTCGTTTGATTAATTCGAAGTTCCTTAAATACTTCCGCTTTCTTTGAAATATCATGAACAGTTCCTGTAGGTTGAGCGCCTTTTTCAAGGAAATATAGAATAGCAGGAACATTTGAATAAGTTTGGTTCTTTATCGGATCGTAAAAACCCACTTTACGAAGATCTCTTCCTTCTCTTCGGGATCGAACATCAATTGCAACGATTCGATAGATGGCTCATTGGGATAGATATAGATGAACAATGCCCCCCCTAGAAACGTATAGGAGGTTTTCTCCTCGTACGGCTCGAGAAAGAATGATTCGAATTTATGTATTGTATATAGTGGCAAATGGATCCATAAAATCATCAATTAGATTAGGATTTGAGTCGTTTTTTTTTTGGAAGGAATAAAAAAAAAAGAAATCTCATTCGTACTCATAACTCAAGTTGGGTAATTCTCAAAGAACTCGAAGGGAAATCCTTAGACATTTATTGAGCCGTCTCTAACCTCTTTTGTTTGTCTCGTCTAGAATCGATTTTCCTTTCTCATTCTGATCTAGTTATTGAGACAATTGAAAATGGCGTTTCCTTGTTCCGGTATCCTTTATCTTTGCTTTGAATCATTGGGTTTAGACATTACTTCGGTGATCCTTAATTGTTTCAAAATGGCAGCAACATACCTTTTGTTCTTTCTATTGAAGAATCATACAAATGGTTGATTCCCCTGTGATACACTTTTGATCGAAATAGTTTTACCAATTCCGACAAATTTTCCCTTTTTTGCTTTTTTATTTGAAACTTGTTCGAATTTGCGATTTCTATATCGAAGATATACTTACGAAGTTGTTCCAACTTATTGACTGGCACTAACCCTAGATCCTTCCCTCTGATAAATGAATCAAGAATTTATGCTCGAGCTCCATCATGTACTATTTACAACCCCCCCAAATGGGGTCCTGGTGGCACAGAACAAACTATGTCGAGCCAAGAGCATCTTCATTGATATATAAAAAAATGGTGGATGCAAGAATCCACAGCCGATCATGTCCTTCAAGTCGCACGTTGCTTTCTACCACATCGTTTCAAACGAAGTTTTACCATAACATTCCTCTAATTTGGACCGGTATGGAATTGATTCAATATGGAATCATGAATAGTCATTGGCTCCATCGGTGCATAGTAGTCCATACTTTATTTTTATATATGTATGAATAGGTATTTCTCTGGGGAAATCTCAGCAAAAAGCCAAATTAACCCATATTCTGTTATAGGAATGAAACACATTTATAAAAAACACGAAGAAATGAGTTACTTAACACTTATTTACATCTACATCTTCAACATATTGTTATATTGTTCGGGACGATCAATCATGAAAGATCCAATTCCAATTCTTTCTCGAACAACTAAACTAAAGACGAGTCTTTAATTCGATTACCAATACTGGAATTACCAATACTGGAACAAAATAAAATGAGTCATTAACCAAATAAGCTATTCTAATGACCCGGAAAAGTCGCAAGTGACTCAATAGGATAGATTTACCAATCTCACACTTCTTCGAATAGCGAGGATTTATAAGGTAAGGAATCATAAAAAATGAAATGGTTTCAAGAATTTCCTACTTCAACATCATTATCATTACTATAAATAAGTTTTCCTGTAAAGACTGAATTTAATTTGATCTCTAAATCAATCAAATCAACAAGTCGGCACAATCACAACGAGTAACTAAAAAGTTTAGCAGATATCTCATTGATTAAAGAGACGCGAATTCGATCATCATAAGAGAAATCCATGTTTCTTTTCCAATTGAATCATCAATGATTTAAATCAGATGGATGGGTCGAGAAAAAAATCCAATTTAGTTGTTTTCATGGGGATGGATAGAAAAGAGCTCATGGAAGATAAGATTAAGGTCGCTATTCTTTCATCTGATTGAGAAAATACAAATCGTAGGAGTATGACCTTTCCGTATCCATCAGATACACCGAACAATTGTCACCGGGGGTCATCGTGTATATTTAAGAGATCACAAACCTTTTTCACCGAAACCGAAATACCGGTGTCACTGAAATAGAACAATAAAACTACATATGGGCATGGTTCATTTTCTACGGATTTTGCTTTATTTCAGGTTCAGAAATTTTTCCATTTCCATAATCCATAAAGATAAACTAAAGTGAATGGAATCTATGAATCCCCCCCCCATCGTTACATTGATTTCCAATTATTCATTGGAGCCTGATGCAAAATAAAAGCAATTAAGTCCAAAGAAAATACATCTGTTCCGTATTGAACTTTATTGTTTGTTAATGAGATCCGGATGACACAGATATTGATTGAAATTGATACCTTCCTTTGCTAATTAACTCGTATCTACACGAATTCTATGGGGATCATGAATCATACTCAAAGCCAATCAAAAAAAGATCCTCTTATGGGATGCTATACCATCTTGTATAGGTACAAAGCCGAATCGGTCCAGATTAATTCGTTGTTTCTATTTTATTTTTATTTTGCCCCACCCCAGTCTTAGGAGCTTTAATCCCAGTGATGGAATTAGTACCAAGAACTCCTCCTGTTTAGAATTCAGGATCCACATAAAATTAATCATTTACCCCTATTTACTTTACCTTTCTTCCGCATGTCGACCCAGAATGCATCATGTGGGAATCCACATTTGATAAATAGGGGGCATAAAGTTTCTCTAAATGACTAACTAACTTCAATATGAATATGAGCGGGGGGGAGACGGGCATACGCTGAATGGCCACCCAATCTTTTTTTTTTGAATGGAACTTTGATCTTTGTTCCCATCCTACCTATATCAAAAAGATATTTATTTCCATCCACGTGTCATTGACACTCGATTCTGTTTCTGTTTGTGAGAAACAGAAACAGGATCGAAAGGTAGGATATGATTCTTCTCTGAATCATTAGAAATCAGAAAGTAAAGATTGGATCACATTGTATCCAACATTACACTCTTAAACAGAGGATTGTTTAAGAAAAGAGCACAATCTTTGTTCTGATAGAATCGGTCTGGGACGGAAGGATTCGAACCTCCGAGTAACGGGACCAAAACCCGTTGCCTTACCGCTTGGCCACGCCCCATTGAGATTTCTATTTGACACTAATAACACTAATATGGATATTGGTTGTTCGTCAATTCCAGCCCAAATGTCTATGGAATAGGTTGTTGCTAGGATTCGACACGTGTAGATGTAGAATCAAAAGAAATTCATTGATCATTATCTATAATTCAATTAAGATATTGTATGAAAGTATGATTCCTTCTATTCTCATTTGAGAATTGAAGGATTTTTGATTGGGGGAGTTCAAAGAAAAAGAAGGATTTTTTGTTTGGCCTATCTTCTCTTCTTTCTTCATTTTTCCCCAACTCACTAATAATGAAATTCTCCACAAGAGCGAAATTTTTGTTATGCTTAATATCTTTAGTTTGATCTGTATCTGTATTAATTCTGCCCTTCATTCGAGTAGCTTTTTCTTCGCCAAATTACCCGAGGCTTATGCTTTTTTCAATCCAATCGTAGATGTTATGCCAGTCATACCTGTACTCTTTTTTCTCTTAGCCCTTGTTTGGCAAGCTGCTGTAAGTTTTCGATGAGATCTTGAATACTGTCCTAGAAACATTCATGATTGATTCGCTAAAAAAGGAAAAATTCTATTCTAACAATTGATAAGATCAGATAAGTCTTACATTATGAACTCTCGATTCAAACATTGAAATTCTTTTGGATAGCCGCGATGAATCTGGATCACCTCATTTTCTAATTCTGACTTTCCGGAGGTCAAAGACCTTATGTATGGTCCCTCACAATACCTAATTGTGGGTATGAAAGATCATTTTGGTAACGAAGGAATCAGAATCTTATTACAAATGAATTCCTGCAAATTCCTTTCTTTTCTAGAAACCACTCCATTTCTTGGTGTCAAAATGGGATATGTGGTACAAAAATAGAGAATCTATTCCCTTATTTCCCCCAAAAATGATCTTGGAGATTGTGTAATGCTTACTCTCAAACTCTTCGTTTACACAGTAGTGATATTCTTTGTTTCTCTCTTCATCTTCGGATTCCTATCTAATGATCCAGGACGTAATCCTGGACGCGAGGAATAAAATAAAAAAATCAGAAGTTTTTCGTTGCTTGATTTCTGAATTTTCTTATGATTTTCTCTATTCCATACATTTAACTAAGATAACAAGGACTCGAGATTTTTTCGAATTCGAAAGATAACTCTCAAGTGATCAGAGGGAACGGAGAGAGAGGGATTCGAACCCTCGGTACGAATAACTCGTACAACGGATTAGCAATCCGTCGCTTTAGTCCACTCAGCCATCTCTCCCAATTACAAAAGGATAATTCATATGTGACGCGTGAAGTAAAGATTGATAAAAGTCTTTCTTTATCTTTCTTTTCTTTATTCTATATATATACGAATTTTATCAGCAATTGCATTTAGATAAGGATTCGAAACAGATATCTCCAATAGAAAGAGTACCTCTTTGATTTCGTACGAAAGGTTCTTTTATTCCCCCGGCCTGGCCAGTACCTATACCTAGCCAGGCCATTCCTTGTTTTGTTCCAATGAATCATAGATCAAATGATTTATCTGATTTGAAAACGAAAATACTTGTTATTGAAGCAGCAAGAAGGGCTATTTCCATTCCTATGACAGGAGTGTCATTTCTTATTATTCTTTGTTTTTCCTTTTATCGATTGACTTACTTTACTGGAATAAAAAAAAATGGAGCTATGGATTCTTGCACAATTCAACTTATTTTTATGTTCCGACTTCAATGGCTCTTTCGGGCCGGAACTGTCAGTAACGATTCCCCCAGCAAAAGAAAAGATAGAACTTGTTATTTAAATGAACCTTCTTCTCCTATTTCATTAAGTCCCCCGTCGGAACACGTTAGCACTCACTCCCATTTTCATGATTCTGATCCTATC